GAGATCCCATTGAACTTGCCTTGATTGAATGAAGGCTAGCTGACTTCGATACTGAATGAACTCCCATGCTGGAGAACCGATGAGAGACATAGTCGATGCCAATATAGCTGTAATTTCACACTTGAGCTTTTCCCTTCGAAGAGTTGATCTTTCATTTCAAAAGTTCTATCTCCCCAATGGAGAAATGATGCTAGCACTTTTTTCCTTCGATGACAGAGATTTCAATGGATAAAGTTGATTCTCCCTAATGGTGAAATGATACTTCTTTCTAGATTTCACTGATTGAAGGGGCTCTTCTTGTTGAGGATGGAAACTAGCTCGCAATCTGACTCAATAGGGGCTTTCCATCTTAAAAGCCTTCCTTCTTGCTTCCTTGCGAGAAGGCTTTCTTGCGTTCTTGCTTAGCTTATTTCAAAGGGGAGGCAGTGGAACAATAAGCTAGCTGTCCCAACCAAGACAGGAGCTAGCCTCTTATCTTAAAGGATATCGATTGACTCCTTGAGGAGCAAGGAAGATCAGAGCTCACACTGGAAAGCTATCAACTAATGGACAGACCAGACCGCATAAGACTCTTTCTTGGCCCTTCTTCTTAGGTAGTTAGGTAGTTGCCTAGAGCTATTAACTAGAACGAAAGGGGAATAACGACCAGTCTTCCTAGCAATCATTCTTTTGCTATATGAAAGATCGATGTCTAGAAAAATGCAATCTCGTTAGCAAGGAGAAAGATAGTCAATGCTAAACATAGATACCATACAACCATACCTTACCCTCCCCTCCTAGTACAAGCCAAGACTAGCTTCCCCCTCAATTCATCAGTGATGCCGAAGGAAGGGCTCATCTCAACCCCACTTATAGTGCTTGGGTGAGAACGGAAGAAAATTGAGGCTAACCCTCTCTCTATCCGTGGGCATAGACTGTACTTATTGAGGTGAGGTAGCTTAGGATGATGAAAGCGTACCTTCTAACTTTCTTGATGGCTTGACTTCTTGACTTAGAGCTTGAACGTGGCAATCGTTGATGGAAAGAAAGTGATTTGATGGAAAGAAAGGGAGAAAATAGAAAAGAAAGAGGTGTAGTTGACATAGGTAGAATCGGCATCTCTCTCTCCAGCGGTAGAATCGGCATCTGGCGAAGCTGCGAGTTCATGAGCAAGTGAATGAAAGCTTGACTTGAGCAGATAGGACACAGCGCAATCAACAGACAGACTCGCGAAGAAAGCACGTACCCCCAGGCTTCCCCATACGAAGCAAAAATAGGAAATTTCCTAAAGGGGAATCCGTCTCTAACTTACTTCACATGGGTATGGGCCTTTTACAGGCTGACCTTTCTTTCTAGTCGTGCTTGTCGCTCTTCTAATAGGGTGGGGGATCGGTCTTTCTGTATTTAGACAACGGTGCGGCGCTTAGAAAAACCATAGAATAGGCGAAATCTCAAATAGCTTGAGCCGATTTCTACGCCGTTCTCAGCAGGGTTCCTATGTTTGCTTAGTCTCTTAGGCAACCTGATGCTTTGAGCGCTGAGATTTGTCTAAATAAGAGGATTCGAGACCTAGGGTATAGCACCTAGCTCAGTAGATTCTCACTGTCGGCGTACCGCTAGTTTTGTTGGCATTGATTTGTCGGCGTACCGCTAGTTTTGTTGGCATTGATTCGTCTATGTACCGCTAGTTTAGTTGGTCTAGATGAAGAGAGAATCGAAAACCTAGGAAAATCCTGGGGCAAGAAAGATAAACTTCACTTTCACTTGGAAAAAAAAACATAAACGATGACTTCAGTCAACCGAGAATGGGTAACTCGTAATATAGTAGATAATTTGGAAGGTAGAGTTCTGGACTCAAGTGATATGGAGTATGTAGGAACTTTCTTCATGAATTTTTATACTGAAATAGTAAATGATTCTAATCAATTAGAAATAGTACAGAATACGAACGTTGATAAGTCGAAAAGACAAGTATTTGATCTCTTGAAAACGAGTAATCCTAAAACAGAGGATGATTTAGTAAATCTACAAAGGGAAATTGAAAAAATCACAATTGCTTTCAACGAAGGTGATATATTTGAGAGAGCTCCTGAGATAGTGGATAGATTAATAGGGAAAAATAATCAAATTGATGCTAAAGAATACCTAAGATCTATCAATCTGCTTTCGCTGCTAGCCTCTCCTTTGCTTTTTTAGGGTTCCCATGCCTTGAAGAGGTTAGAGAGGGATAAAAAATCCGGATTGAAAGATAGGCATAGATAGTCTAATCAAGAGGATTAGGCATGAGCATACAAAATCAGTCAAATATGAGAAAGATAGATACGAAATCCGGATCAAAAAGATAGATATATCAGAAATCCGGTATGGAATGATAGATCAATCTGAAAGACGAGGCATGAATGCTAGAAGGCAGGGATAGGTATTCAACCAGAAACCTGAACCCTTTAAGTTGTTCCTTCTATGGGTAAGTCAAGTTCAGTTAGAAAGTCCTTCCCTCTCTGCTCATCTTTCCCCGTTCCTAGCTTAGCTCTCACTATTGAAGCTCGTACGCAATGAGCCTCTCACGTTTCACTGAGATTGCTGCTTAGTCCTTCTCAAAAGCCTAATTCGTTCGCCTATGAATAGTCAGCCGAGAAAAGTAGAATTCTTTCGCCTATAGGTAGCCGGAAAAAAGGAACTTGATGATGTTCTTCTCCCCTCGTGGTCTCTATCTTATAGAGCATGACGCCTTGTAGTCTTATAGAGTTTCGGTACCCTATCCTTTACTATTAAGAAATTTGGAACAACCATTTATTCTATTTACAAGAGTGAAATTCAATGATGTCAGGCTAACTGAGCTACTAACCCGAAGGGAAAGCCATGTACGTAGCAAGTACTCCCGAACTCTTGCTTTTATTTCTTTTACAAGTGTAATAAATCTCAGGACAGCTTTTGGAAGTAGTAATTATTCCATGCCTTACGGAGAGAGAAGAGTCTGACGGCCCTATGACGCCTTAAGGCCCTTTCTACTTGGGAGATCTTCTTTCATCAGCTGTATCGGCTCAAGCTGTTGTTTAGGACTAGGCTGTTTAGGAAACTGGAATTCCTTTAGTTTAGTAAGATAGCTCATGAGTGAAGCTTTCAAACCAGTTCCTTATTTCATTAAGGGTCAAGGGAATAATGCAGTTCAGTCTTCTCTTCTTTTTATTCTTTTTTTTTACAGGGGTGTAAAGATCAGGGCAAGAAGCTAGACCCCGCAAGGTAGTTTTTACTTGCTTACTTGAACTAGTAAGGGGAACATTTACTAACTAACCTTTATTTAATACCATAGTATGTATAACTTTCTTCCTTCTTTGGCGCATAAGCACTAGATCGAGGGCTTTCGAAACGAAGTACTTGGCTTGCTTTCCTTCCCCCACTTAATCGGAATCTCCTTCACTCACAACAGAAGGCTTTGGCTCGACTCAAAGAACTGGGTCACTGATAGAACTCCCTTTTGAGGTAATAAGAGTGATTATTTTAACTAAGATCGGATACCCGCTTGAAGAAGACAAGAAGGAAGAGACCTCGAACAAAGACAACTAGCCCCTCCCAGAAAAGAAGGGAGGATCTTGGGACCTTTCATTCCTAGGGCCTAAAGACCGGCTTCGCACCTTCTGTCTTCGTCTTTCTTGCAATGTAAGTAAGTTAGTTCAATAGAAGCCGGATTTCTAGGTGAAAGCTCAGTTTAGCCAAGCCTTGAAAGTTGAAACTATCCATGAGCTGGACGAATTCCTTTTGTGAAAGGCTCAAAAGTATAGCGAGTTAGGCGATAATTGTCTCAAGATTGACAGATTTACTTAGGGGGATATGGAAGATGAAGGGAACCCACTTTCCCTCCCCCAACCCCATTTCCGTTCGGGTGAGAAGATAAGAGAATATTCGCCGACATATCCGATTTAGATAAACTGCGCCGGGATCAAGCCCTCTGTAGAAAAATTGATTGGTCACCCAGAAAGAAAAGTATTCAGAGATAGTGGAATTGAGGGATCTCTACTTTACGTACCTCTGTAGTCTTAAGAGAAAGTAATACACTCAGTCTCACAGTTGGTGGATTTAGTGGAGGATCTAGGGCCTTAGCCCGAAGCCCATAGAGAGAGGCAAAAGCCTATAGCACTGCAGGAAGACCAAGGTAAGGTCTCGATCGATTATTTTAAGTGTGGTCAGTCACCTATTTGATTCTACGGCCAATGCAGCTAAATGAAAATAGCAATGAAACTGGGGAAGCTTAAATTACTAATATAGAAATTGAAATCAGATAAAGATGCCTAGTCTGCGTTGTTAGAATCCATTGGAGAAAGACTTGCTCACTTCTTCATCTGTGAGATGATAATATTTTCAAAATTTTACAATAATTGGATTGGACTAGATTGGTTCACTAATATAATGATATAATTGAAGTTCAAGTTATGGACTCATTTTATATATATGTTTATTTTATGTCTTATCAAGAAGCCCAAAAACTCTTTGATCTTTATACTATAGAAGAGAAGAGGAATTTCCTGGAGCTCTTTCTTTCCATTTTTTTTTCAAAAAGAAAACTCCAAGATAGCTTGGATTACCAGCTTCTATCTGAAGGAAGAACTCCTCAATATCTGGGCATCCACTTTTCCGTTTTAGTACCATACAAAAGGAAAGGGAGGACGTGAAGCTACTACGGGAGAAAAGCAAGTAGAAGAGGGCTTATGCTCGATTGTAGAAAGTAGAACTCCCAGCCAGTAAAGTGAGACTTCTTGTTATCAACTGGATTCTGTAGCTGCTACCTTCTTTTTCAGTATATGGTGGTGACTCCACTTTAGTAGAAGGTCTACCTCCGGATCTGTTATTGTCCATGCCCTAGCCGTTGCTTCCGCTGGATCAATGGGATCCCAATCTCGATTTCCTAGGTATACTTGCCCTGTTCAGTAACTGAAGCTACTTGTTCTCTTTCACTACACCAAACCCACGAACTTTCACCCAAACGCATACAGTTGATTCCACAGGTACCATGGGCATGCCTGTTG